TGCTATGCAAGTGATTGAATCTATTTCAGTCAAATTCGTCTACGAAGAAAAAATCACGCTCTGTAGGATTTGAACCTACGACATTGGGTTTTGGAGACCCACGTTCTACCGAACTGAACTAAGAGCGCTTTCTTATCAGAATAGAACAAACTGTAAAGAAAAAAAGAACAGGATTCGGTTTCTAACCCTAATCCATTTGATTTTGAATGATTCCGTGCAATTAGAATCGATCTCAATTGATTCCTCGTTACTGCTCAAAGGAGCAGTAATAGGTAGGGATGACAGGATTTGAACCCGTGACATTTTGTACCCAAAACAAACGCGCTACCAAGCTGCGCCACATCCCTTGAATTGTTCTATAGTGTCATTGTAGAGAATTCCCGTCTTAGTTTCCACACGCCTATTTCCTCCATTGAGAAACACAACCCTTCTACCTATTTCGTCTTTTTTGTCCCATTTCACTTATAATAAAAAGAAAACCTTATGGATCGTTGTACATTTCAATTTGAATTAGGGATTGCGTGTACAACTCGAATCTAAGTGGCCCTTAACCACATATGCATCTGATCATATATGCATTTTATGTATTTTAATAAATAAAAAAGGAGGTTTTTCAATGCGAGATCTAAAAACATATCTTTCCGTGGCCCCAGTACTAAGTACGCTATGGTTCGGGGCTTTAGCAGGTCTATTGATAGAGATTAATCGTTTTTTCCCAGATGCGTTAACATTCCCCTTTTTTTCATTCTAGTTATTGCCATCGGAAAGAATGAAGAAGATTAGAGATAGAATCAAATATCTGTGACTAATCCCCCCTCCCTTTTCTCTTTTTTCCCTTTTTTCGAATTTCTAGAATAAGGGACGAAAGAGAAAGTAGAAAGGGGAATTCAACGTTTGCGAGACTCGGGTTCGAGTTCGAATGAAATGAATATTAATGTGGATAGAATAGGATGTGGATAGAATAGGAAATGTGGGTCTAGGGCAAGAATGCAATGAAATACTTTTTTCGGGGTGAAATAGAGTTTCGGAATCATTGTCTTACTTATTCTTTTTATTTTCTATGGCTTTGCTTTGATTTATTATCACTTTCTTTTTATTGATTTTGCTCTTTTAGAGTTCGATTTCAAATTAGTAACTTCTATTTTTTCTTTCCTTTATTTTTCTTCGTTTCGAATCAAAGTAGAAGAGCTGAGTAAATAAAAAAAAATCAAAGGGGGATTCATGGCCAAGAGGAAAGATGCGCGAGTAACGGTGATTTTGGAATGTAACGGTTGTATCCGAAACGGTTTGAAGAAGGTATCAACAGGCATTTCCAGATATATTACTCAAAAGAACCGGCACAATACGCCTAGTCAATTAGAATTGAGAAAATTCTGTCCTTATTGTTACAAACATATGATTCATAGGGAAATAAAGAAATAGATCAAATCTTAGTCTTGAAATCTTAGCCTTGAAAGAGGAAAAATGACATTATCATTATATCATTATATAGATATATAGAAATATAGAACAAACATAGAGCATATTAAAATCCAAATAGAACGTCAAAAGGAATCCTATTGTGGATTAAAATGACATAGGATTTTCGGGATAAGAAATAAACTAAACAAACAAACCATGGATAAATCCAAGCGACCTTTTCTTAAATCCAAGCGGTCTTTTCGTAGGCGTTTGCCCCCGATTCAATCGGGGGATCGAATTGATTATAGAAACATGAATTTAATTAGTCGATTTATTAGTGAACAAGGAAAAATATTATCGAGACGAGTGAATAGATTGACCTTGAAACAACAGCGATTAATTACTATTGCTATAAAACAAGCCCGTATTTTATCTTTGTTACCTTTTCTTAATAATTAATAATTAATAATGAGAAACAATTCGAAAGAACCGCATCGACTGCTAGAACTACCAGTCTTAGAACTAGAAATAAATAGGCTTATTCTTTGTTCAGTTGAATCAGAATTCCAATCCGAACTCAAACAAGAATTGGTTTTTTGTTCGACATAAATCCGAGAAACCAGATAATAAAATCTGGTTGTCATAAGAAAAAAAAATTTATTGAACGTGTTTATTCATTTTGACGGTTTTAGACTATTTTCTCATATTAATTTTGACTCCATCTTCCCGGAGTTCATTCTCCGGGGAACTCCATTTAAATTATTCTGGTGTATTCTTTACAATCTACTTCTTTTCTGATTTCGGTGGAAATCATATACAGACAATCTCTATTTGATATAGCTATTTGGGCTAGTATTTTACGATTAAGAAGCAACTGTCTCTTGTATAGATCATGTACGAATTTACTATAACTATAGGATACTCCTCTTTCTCGAATTACTGCATTTATCCGAGTGATCCACAAACGACGAAAATTCCTTTTTTGCTTATCCCTATCCCGATGAGCCGAAACCAAAGCTCTTATTTTCTGTTGAGTAATAGTTCGAGTCAATCTTGAATGGGCCCCGCGAAAGCTTAAGGCAAATAAACGAATTTTTGTTCTACGTCTCCGAGCTATATATCCGCGTTTAATTCTGGTCATTGAATAAATAAAACTTTGACAAATAACTAATTGATTTTTTTTCTTTCAGTTATTATTTTCCACGCCTTGATCTATTAATAACCAAACAGATTTTTCCAATGTATAAAATCAAAATTCCAAGGGCTTTGGCTCCTCTAACCTTCCTGACCACGATTTTTTTAGCTATTTGACTGGGAAATACGAACGAAATTAGGAACTTTCCTTAAAAAAAAAGAAATCGAAAAATAGATAAAGAAATAGAAATAGTGGGTTTCATCGTTTCTATGGTTATTTCTTAAACGGTGAGGTCTTCTCTATACACCGGAGCCTTTCCTTTATTCCTTTATTTAATCAATTTTATTGGTAACTTGTATAGTTCAACCACACTCTTTGGCTCTACCCATGAATTATCCAGTAACAGGTCTTTCACAACCAGACCCATCTATACAGTAACGGTATTTAATTATGAGAGTTAGCTGGGATAGCTGACCCTCGTAGTCCGTTCTTGACCGGGCGAAAACAGCATTTTTATCTTTTTTTTTGAATTTCAATAAGATTTCCTCCGCTTAATGGATAACCGTTTGCTATCAATGGAGAATTGCTTCTCGTTTGAAATCTGAAATTCAGGTGTTGGGTTTGCACCAACGGAAACCATAAACTTTAGACACAATACAGGGATCAATTGACTTATTTTTAGATAGTGAATGGGATTTCTTTATCCATTCTATGCTATTTACTAGTACTAATTATTCATACCAGAAATTGGTTTTCTTCCTTTTTTGCGCCAGCTCATGATTGAAACGAGTCGCACATACACCCTAGTACATGTTCCTCGACGCTGAGGACATCCCCTCAGAGCGGGGGATTTCGTGAGATTTCGAATCGGCTGTCTTGTATTTCTAATAAGTTGTTTAATAGTTGGCATGTTGAATCATATACATAATGGGCAGGTTTAGATTGATCCTAACCAGATGATTATGAATTCTTTCTATTTAATAGAATAGTAAACTCGGAGATAAAATCTCAAATCACGGATTTTCAAAAAATTCATTTTTTTGTTATTGAACTGCTACAAGATCAACAATTCCATAAGCTCGGGCTTCTGTTGCTGACATAAAAACGTCTCTTTCCATGTCTTCAGATACAACCCATAATGGTTTGCCCGTTCTTTGTACATAAACCTTTGTGATGGTTTCGCGTAGTTTCAGCAGTTCTTCCGCTTCCAGGATAAATTCTCCCGTTTGCGCCTCATAAAAAGAACTAGCAGGTTGATGGATCATTACCCTGATGATAGAAGGGTTGGCCCTCTGGTGTGGTGAAACGAACAGAAAAGAAAGATAAAGAATAATAGGAAAAAAGATAGAACAGAACAACCGTACGGGCATCATCTTTTGTGCATTGCATACGGCTCTACAATCAAATTGACCCTTAATCAAGAAAGAGAAAAAGAAAATGTATCAGCCCTAGATAATTAAATGATCAAAATGCCACCCTTACTTTCGGAGGGGTTAAAAAATACTATGATGGCTCCGTTGCTTTCTATTTGAAATTCGAAAATGGATTTTTTTATCTTTGATTCAGCAATCCCAAAGTTTCTTTTTAATCTAACCAATAACAAAAAAGGAAAAATCTTGTTTTTTCGCACCCTTTTTTAGAACCTAAATATTGTTAAGAGCCCTTCGGTGTGAAAACAAAAAGGTTTGTAACGCTGGATTGGCTTCTCCTACTTCCCCTAAGAGAAAATGAGAAATACCTTTTATTTCATACTAATATCTCGATACATAATTGAATCTTTTGAAAAAAGAACAATACAAAAATTTTTCATATCGAATTCGAAGTGCCATGCTATTATTACTTAATATTCATATGGCGAAGGCATAGTTTTCTTTTTTCTCTCAAATAAAAAAACCTCATTGGCGCCAAGCGTGAGGGAATGCTAAACGTTTGGTAATTGCTCCTCCAACCAGGAGAAAAGATCCCATTGACGCGGCTAATCCCATGCATATTGTGTGGACCTCTGGTCGCACAAACTGCATAGTATCATAAATAGCTAATCCAGATATTACCCACCCGCCAGGAGAGTTTATAAACAAATAGAAATCTTTAGCAGCATCCTCAAGACTGAAATATACCATAAGACCAATAAGTTGATTTGAGATCTCGCTATCAACTTCTTGGCCTAAAAAAAGTAATCTTTCTTGATAAAGTCGGTTGAGTGGGGGAAAATTGTATCCCCTAGGAACCGTACATGCACCTTTTGATGCATACGGTTCAAAAAAATCTCGAAAAAAAAAGAATCAATGTATAGATTCCAGCCCCCCTTTCCTTTTTCTTATTCTTTTTAATATTAATAGCAGTTTTTTCAAACTTCTAATGAACTAATGAAAGGGCTTTTCTTAAATTTTTCAATAACGACCGGTTTTTACTTATTTTCTTTCTTTTTTAGAATAGGAAAAAGTCAATAAACTTATCGAATTAACTTCTCATTGATGTATTGTTTCATCGAGATTCAATCGAAATCATGATGGTGTTTTCTTGTTCCCGAATGGGCCTATTTTATCTTTTTAGGTTTATGCTCTACTCCGGGTAAAGATCTGCCCGATTTGGATTTGCACATATAGGACAAATCTTCTCATCACCATTTTTTTTGTTATGACTTTCGAAATAACAAACAGGAATCATTTATCATAGATATTCCTATTTATAAATAAATTTATATAAATATTACATATATATATTAATATATTAAAAATTGGGTTTTTTCTAAACGGAGCCTGGATACTTCATTTTTTTAGTCCAACAAAAGCCAACCATAAATCATTCTAATTAATACTAGAACTATGAATTCCCCCAAACAATGAAACAATGCATCTAATTGCACTTCTAATTGCACTTCACACTCCAATTTTTGGATGATTCAATTTGGGGCGAAACGGAGGATATCTCGATCGGGGAAGAGAATGGGGAAATCCCATATGACCCAGTATATTTGACAAGTCGCACTATATGTCAACCCAAGATGCATCGTCATCTCCAGGAATTCGGAGAGGCACTTTTGGAACACCAATAGGCATGAATTGAAAGAAAAAAGAACTAAATACTCTATTTCACTTTGATGTGGAAACGTATATGGTTTTATTGCCTCCATTTTAATTTTGAATATTGTCTTTAGATTCGAAAAATTCAGAAAGAAAGACAAAATCAAGAAAGGAAAATTTTTATGAATAGGTTCTCCTAATGAAAAAAATCCTAAATAAGGATGGATGCATTTACTCATGGAAAATGGCATCAATCTCCCATTGCGTATTGGTACTTATCGAGTATAGAATAAATCTGCTTCTCATTGTTCCTACGAACAGAATAGACTAAATATTAAATTCACCCTTGTTAGGAAATAATCCACCGAACAAGTGGAGTCTATAGGATAATCATAGTATTATAGTCTTTGTCAATGCAATAAAGTTGCGTAGTGTCTATTTTTCTTTGAGAGAGGGGTATTTTCCATGGGTTTGCCTTGGTATCGTGTTCATACCGTTGTATTGAATGATCCCGGCCGGCTGATTTCCGTTCATATAATGCATACAGCTCTGGTTGCTGGTTGGGCGGGCTCGATGGCTCTGTATGAATTAGCAGTTTTTGATCCTTCTGACCCTGTTCTTGATCCAATGTGGAGACAGGGTATGTTCGTTATACCCTTCATGACTCGCTTAGGAATAACCAATTCATGGGGAGGTTGGAGTATCACAGGAGGGACTGTAACAAATCCGGGGATTTGGAGTTACGAGGGTGTAGCTGGAGCACATATTGTATTTTCTGGTTTATGCTTTTTGGCAGCTATCTGGCATTGGGTCTATTGGGATCTAGAGATTTTTTGTGATGAACGTACAGGAAAACCTTCTTTGGATTTGCCTAAGATCTTTGGAATTCATTTATTTCTATCCGGGGTGGCTTGCTTTGGTTTTGGTGCATTTCATGTAACAGGCTTGTACGGTCCCGGAATATGGGTGTCCGATCCTTATGGACTAACGGGAAAAGTACAATCTGTAAATCCGTCGTGGGGCGTGGAAGGTTTTGACCCTTTTGTTCCGGGAGGAATAGCTTCTCATCATATTGCAGCAGGTACATTGGGCATATTAGCGGGTCTATTCCATCTCAGCGTTCGACCGCCACAACGTCTATACAAAGGATTGCGCATGGGAAATATCGAAACCGTACTCTCCAGTAGTATCGCGGCTGTCTTTTTTGCAGCTTTTGTTGTTGCTGGAACTATGTGGTATGGTTCAGCAACTACCCCCATCGAATTATTTGGTCCTACTCGTTATCAATGGGATCAGGGTTACTTCCAGCAAGAGATCTATCGAAGAGTTAGCGCCGGGCTAGCAGAAAATCAAAGTTTATCAGAAGCCTGGTCTAAAATTCCGGAAAAATTAGCTTTTTATGATTATATCGGCAATAATCCGGCAAAAGGAGGATTATTCAGGGCGGGTTCGATGGATAATGGGGATGGAATAGCGGTTGGATGGTTAGGGCACCCTATCTTTAGGGATAAAGAAGGACGTGAGCTTTTTGTACGTCGTATGCCTACCTTTTTCGAAACATTTCCAGTCGTTTTAGTAGACGGCGACGGGATTGTTAGAGCCGATGTCCCCTTTAGAAGGGCAGAATCGAAGTATAGTGTTGAACAGGTGGGTGTAACCGTTGAGTTCTATGGTGGCGAACTCAATGGAGTCAGTTATAGTGATCCTGTTACTGTGAAAAAATATGCTAGACGTGCTCAATTAGGTGAAATTTTTGAATTAGATCGTGCAACTTTGAAATCCGATGGTGTTTTTCGTAGCAGTCCAAGGGGTTGGTTTACTTTTGGACATGCTTCGTTTGCTTTGCTTTTCTTTTTCGGACACATTTGGCATGGTGCTCGAACCTTGTTCCGAGATGTTTTTGCTGGTATTGATCCAGATTTGGATGCTCAAGTAGAGTTT